TCATACCCACCAATTTATTATTACAATTAGTTATTGTGGGGGACCCACTAAGGTCCTTGTTCACTGGAAATGGAAGGTCAAAATGATTAAATGAAATGATTCAGATTCATCGCGCCTATCGAAGAATTTCTATGTTTGAATCGAGGGTTCTTAAAATAAGACTTATCTGATCTTATAAATTGTTAGAATTTCTTTTTTTAGTGAATAAATCCTGAATGTTTATGGGACAGTATTCAAATTAAAGATCTCATCGAAAACTTACAGCAGCTTGCCAAACAAGGGCTAAGAGAAAAAAGAGCACAGGTATGACTGGCATAAAATCTATGATTGGATTGAAAAAAGCGTAAGCCTCGGGTAATTTAGCAAAGAAAAAACTACTCGAATGAAGGGCAGAATTAAGACAGATACTGATCAAACTAAAGATATTAAGCATAACAAAACATTTCATTCTTGAGGATAAATTGTATTTTGATTGAGTTATCGATATAAGGGAAAAATTAAGAAAGTGAAAAAAAAAATCCTGCTTTTTTTGACGCACCCAATCAAAAATCCTTACATTCTCACACGAAAATAGAAGGAACCATACTTTCATACAATATCTTAATTGAATTCTATATAATGATCAACAAATTCAATTTAATTTTACAACTACACGTGTCAAATCCTAGCAACAATCTAATGGATTGCATTCATAGTGGGGTGGGAATTGACGAACGACCAATACCGATATTAGTGTTTATTAGCGTTTCATAAAAAGAAAAATGGGGCGTAGCCAAGTGGTAAGGCAGCGGGTTTTGGTCCCGCCATTCGGAGGTTCGAATCCTTCCGTCCCAGAGCATCCCGGTTTTATCATAATATAGTTAAAGAATGTTCTTAATAATTTTCTAAATCTTCTATTTGTGATTGAGGTAAGATGGGAACGGGGATGAATGTATAATATAATTCAAAAAAAGAATGGGCTCTTCCGCGTATGCATGTCTGGCTCATAGTCATATTGAAGTTACTTAGATAAACCTTACGTCCTATATTTATTTAGATTTAATTTGTTTTATTTCACTTTGCTGCATTCTTAATCGAAATGTGAAAGAAAAACCTCTATAATTCCCCAACTTCCTTATGTTACTTTATATATTTCTTATTTAAAAATAGGGTGAATTCCCTCTTGATCCCGAATTCTAAAATGTTTCATTCAGAAAATAGGGGGTTAACAAAATAGAATCCTGAGACTTCTCCAGATAAATATCCACCCGTACCTTATAGAATAAAATATAGATTACATTACTATGTTCCGATTGGGCCAATGACTATTCATGATTCCATATTGAATCAATTCCATACCGGTTCCAATTGAGAGAAATGTTATGGTAAAACTTCGTTTAAAACGATGTGGTAGAAAGCAACGTGCGACTTGAAGGACATGATCGGTTGTGGATTTTTGTATCCATCATTTTTATATAAGGTGCTTTTTACTCGACATAATTTGTTCTGTTCTACTATAACTCCTATTTAGTTTTAGTTCTGTTGTAAGTAAATAGTACACAGTGGAGCTCGAGAAGAAATGATTGATTCATTTCTCAGAGGCAAGGATCTAGGGTTAGTGTCAATCAATAAGTTGTTTCAACTTCGTAAGTATATCTTTGATATAGAAATTGAAAGGATCCAATTCCTATAAAAGTGACTTTTGGATTAAAAATTTTTATTGGAATTGAGAAAAACTATTTTGATCAAAAGTGTATCACATGGGAATCAATCGTTCGTATGATTCTTCGATAGAAAGAAATAAAAAAAGGTATGTTGCTGCCTTTTTGAAACGATTAAGGATCACCGAAGTAATGTCTAAACCCAATGATTCAAAACAAAGATAAAGGATCTCGTAACAAGAAAACGCCCTTTCAATTGTCTCAACAATTCAATTGGAGCCAAATCAAATTAAAGAATCAAAAAATTTTATTAGAAACGAGACAAAAAGAGGTTTAGAGACAGCTCAATAAACGAAATGCCAAGGCTCTAAGGAGTTTCCTTTTAACTCTTTGAGAATTATCCAACTTGAGTTATAAGTACGAATGATTTTTGGGGAAAAGCGGGAAGGAAGAAGAATAAACGAATCAAATCATAGTCTAATTTATTTGATTTGAGGATTTTAGAGATCTATTTGTCACTCTATTCTATCACTCTATAATAGAAAGAGACATAAATTCTAAATCTATAGAAATTCATTCTTTATAGAGCCGTACGAGGATAAAACCTCCTATACGTTTCTAAGGGGGGCATTGTTCATCTACATCTATCCCAATGAGCTATCTATCGAATCGTTGCAATTGATGTTCGATCTCGAAGAGAAGGAAGGGATCTTCAGAAAGTGGGTTTTTACGATCCGATAAAGAGTCAAACTTATTTAAACGTTCCCGCTATTCTATATTTCCTTGAAAAAGGCGCTCAACCTACAGGAACCGTTCATGATATTTCAAAGAAGGCAGAGATTTTTAAGTAACCTCGCGTTAATTTAATTAAAAATTAAACGAAATAAAAGTATTGAAATAGAAAAAAAAAAAATAATTAACGACAAAAAGATTTTCTATGTGATATGGGAGGGATAGAAAAAAGATCGAGTGAGTAGATGAACTAAGAGAATCCCTAAAATTATAGGATTCTCCTCAATCCGGTGGTTGAAACTCCACAAAAAAAGAAAAAAGTCTAGCCTGCTTATTGTACCTTGACGGATATTGAATAAACTCACGATTTTCTTCTTATCCTTAGTTATTTCTTTTATCCACTATTCACCCAAACTTTTTATTATCTATGTAGTGCCAATCCAACACAAGTCTTTTTTTTTTTTTTTTTTTCTTGACGTTCATATTGACAATAGTGTATGGAATAAATATAATTCCATCGTGGATAAATAGATCTATTTATCTCCGACCCCCCAAAAAAAGTTTTATTTTTTCTTTTACTTATAGAAATCTAAAATTTTTATTTTTTTTTTTTTTCTTGTGTTTCTAGTTTAATGTTTTGATGGGGTCGCGCAATCCAATCTCGTTATTTTGATTCCGATCGTATCTACACACCAAAATTACATTAATTCGGGTTGCTAACTCAACGGTAGAGTACTCGGCTTTTAAGTGCGGCTAGAATCTTTTACACATTTGGATGAAGGAACGAATTCGTCCATACCGTTGGTAGAGTTTGTAAGACCACGACTGATCCTGAAAGGGAACGAATGGAAAAAACAGCATGTCGTATCAATGAAGAACTCTAAGAGTACTTCCTCCTTACCGGATCAGTACAAAATTTTTTGAATTCTTAGATCGGTACAAAAATAGAAATTACTAGTGGGTCGAGTAAATAAATGGATAGAGCCATAGGGCTCCAATTATAGGGAAACAAAAAGCAACGAGCTTCTGTTCTTAAATTCGAATGATTTCCCGGTCTAATTAGACGTTAAAAATGTATTAGTACCTGATGTGGAAAAAGGTTCTCCCATAACCATACTAAGTGGATTCTCTATTTTTTTTATGAATCCTAATTATTAACTATATCCCTCTTCTAGAGTGGAGGCGAATGTGTAGAGGAAACGGTATATTGATAAACAGAATTGATTCTAAAGTCAAAAGAGCGATCGGGTTGCAAAAATAAAGGGTTTCTAACAATTTCCATATCCTAATAACAAACACAAAGCAATTGGATGGAAAAAGGGGGAATCCGTTGATTAGCTTATCTGTCTCCAGGGTTTTTATTTTTTTTTTTTTACTATATACCTTGTTTTGACTGTATCGCACTATGTATCATTTGATATGATAGCCCAAGAAATCCCCTGCCCTTGGTTAAAAGTTAAAATCTATTTTAAAATGGAAGAGTTACAAGGATATTTAGCAATAGATAGATCTCGACAACAAGACTTCCTATATCCACTTCTATTTCAGGAGTATATTTATGCACTTGCTCATGATCATGGTTTAAATGGATCGATTCTTTATGATTCTATCGATAATTTAGGTTATGACAATAAATTCAGTTCACTGATTGTGAAACGTTTAATTACTCGAATGTATCAACAGAAGCCTTTGGTTATTTTTGATAATGATTCTCAACAACATAAATTTGTGGATCATAAGAATCATTTTTATTCTCAAATGATATCAGAGGGCTGTGCAATCATTGTGGAAATTCCATTTTCACTGCAATTAATATCTTCCCTAGAAGGGAAAAAAGAAATAGCAAAATCTAAAAATTTACGATCAATTCATTCAGCATTTCCCTTTTTAGAGGATAAATTATCGCATTTAAATCATGTCTTAGATATACTAATACCCCACCCCATCCATCTGGAACTTTTGATTCAACCCCTTCGCTGTTGGATACAAGATATCCCCGCTTTGCATTTATTGCGATTCTTTCTTTACGAGTTTCAGAATTGGAATAATCTTATTACTCAAAAACAGAAATATATTTCTGTTTTTTCAAACGAGAATCGAAGATTATTCTTGTTCCTATATAATTTTCATGTATATGAATGCGAATCGATATTCCCCTTTCTCCGTAAACAATCTGCTCATTTACGATCAACATCTTCTAGCGCCTTTCTTGAGAGAACACATTTTTTTGGAAAAATAGAACATTTTTTGGTAGTTTTTCGTAATGATTTTCACACCATCCTCTGGGTTTTCAAGGACCTTTTCATACATTATGTCAGATATCAAGGAAAAGCTATTCTGGCTTTAAAGGGAACTCCTCTTCTGATGAATAAATGGAAGTATTACCTTATAAATCTCTGGCAATATAATTTCGACTTGTGGTCTCAACCAGATAGGATTCATATAAACCAATTATACAACCATTCCCTCGATTTTTTGGGCCATCTTTCAAGTGTACGACTAAAGCCTTCTGTGGTTAGGAGTCAAATGTTAGAAAATTCATTTATTATAGATATTGCTATAAAAAAGTTTTATACTATAGTCCCAATAATTACTTTGATTGGATCATTGGCTAACTCGAAATTTTGT